ATGGCAGTTCCAAAAAAACGTACTTCTATGTCAAAAAAACGTATTCGTAGAAATATTTGGAAGAAAAAAGGATATTTAGTTGCAGTAAAAACTTTTTCTTTAGCGAAATCGGTTTCCACCGGGCATTCAAAAAGTTTTTTTGTGCGACAAACAAATAATAAAGTCTTAGAATAATCTCAATTGATATAGCCTAAAGAACCCCAAATTTTGTAAGATGAATGTTAACTAATGTATTTTTCTGTATTAAATTTCTCAATATTACTTAGAACTCACTGCTGTGATATATAGAATAAGAGTTTTTTGTATATTGGGTTCTAAGTATTATTTTTTTCCCTATCACAATTGTACTTTTCACAATAGAAAAGTACAATTGTGATAGAGATTGAAACTCTTTTGTTATATGCCTATCCCAAAACTTAATTGGTTTTGTAAATGGTATTATAAATTAAAAATTATATGCGCAATAAAGAATATTAATACTTTAATTTAAATATACTAAGGTATCGAAATCATTAGAAAAATAACAAATTTTTTGTATTTAATGATGAAATTGTGATAGATATGAAATCCTAGTTATTTGATTTTGTTCATTGAAAAAAAAAACTCAATCTTTTTCATTTGAATCCATGAAATCGGATAAATGAAAAACAAATCATAAAAAAATTGAGAAAAAAAGACAATTCTTAGTTTTATACCTCAACCGAGAAAAAACTATGGAGTTCCAACTGTTTGGAGAAAACTTAGTTTCTAGTACATGAAAGTTGATTGTTAAAAAACCCACGACGATACTACCTAGGTAGGTATTTTATTGAAGATTCAAATATTTAAACCACAAACCAGTCTTTATTCATTGATTCTAATTAATGTTTCCTAAACTATATTGAATCCTTGAATCTCGACGATTCAACATGAATTGACTATTATTATTTCAAGTAAGCCGCCGTGGTGAAATCGGTAGACACGCTGCTCTTAGGAAGCAGTGCTAAAGCATCTCGGTTCGAGTCCGAGTGGCGGCATCTTCTAAAAGAGATACAATAGATCCTAAAATGTATTCAATTCGCGATTTCCAATTCTGTAATGGGACCCCTTTTATGATATTTGTGACTTTAGAACATATATTAACTCATATCTCTTTTTCGATCATTTCAATTGTGATTATGATTCATTTGATGACCTTATTAGTCCACAAAATTGTAGGATTACGTGATTCATCAGAAAAAGGGATGATAGCTACCTTTTTCTCTATAACAGGATTATTAATTTCTCGTTGGATTTCTTCGGGACATTTTCCATTAAGTAATTTATACGAGTCATTAATCTTCCTTTCGTGTAGTTTCTTCATTATTCATATGATTCCCAAGATACGTAACCTTAAAAACGATTTAAGCACAATAATTGCACCAAGTACCATTTTTACTCAAGGCTTTGCCATGTCGGGTCTTTCAACTGAAATGCATCAATCCACAATATTAGTACCTGCTCTACAATCTCAGTGGTTAATGATGCACGTAAGTATGATGTTATTGAGCTATGCAGCTCTTTTATGCGGATCATTATTATCAGTCGCTCTTCTAGTCATTACATTTCGAAAAAACATCAAAATTTTTTGTAAAAGCTATAATTTATTAATTAAGTCATTTTTCTTTGGTGAGATTGAATATTTGAATGAAAAAAGAAGTGTTTTTAAAAACACTTCTTTTCCTTCATTTCAAAATTATTACAAATATCAATTAACTGAGCGTTTGGATTATTGGAGTTATCGTGTCATTAGTCTAGGGTTTGCCTTTTTAACCATAGGTATTCTTTGTGGAGCAGTATGGGCTAATGAGGCATGGGGATCCTATTGGAATTGGGACCCCAAGGAAACTTGGGCATTTATTACTTGGACCATATTCGCGATTTATTTACATACTAGAACAAATATAAATTGGAAAGGTACGAATTCGGCACTTGTAGCTTCTATAGGATTTATTATAATTTGGATATGCTATTTTGGGATCAATCTATTAGGAATAGGTCTACATAGTTATGGTTCATTCACATAAACATCTAATTGAATAAACTACATGAAGAATACATAAGATAAAAACATCATCCCATATATAACGAAAGTTTGTTTTTATGAGTTTTTGAGAACCGTTTGAATCAAGGAATCATTCAAATTTAAATGGTTCTCAAAAACTCGAGATGTATCTAATTACAATTCTTATTCATTTTATTTCTTTTTTCATTATACAGTACAGCAAACGATTTTCAAAATATTAAATTCAAAGAATTATAAGACTTTCCTTCCGTTTCATTAATGAAACACTATCTATGATAATAATTGGATAAGATAGCGTGTACCTTGTCAACTGATAACGAGAGAACAAAATCGGGATAAATACCAATACTTATTACGGGTAGAAAGATACAGATTGAAAGAAATAGTTCTCGTAGTCCAGAATCCCAAAAATTAGAGTTTGGAATATTAAATAACTTGTATCCATAAAACATCTGACGTAACATAGATAATAAATAAATAGGAGTTAATATCATTCCAATTGCCATTACAAAAGTAATTAGCATTTTTGACATTAAAAGATATTTTGTACTAGTAATTAGTCCAAAAAATACTAAAAATTCCGCAACAAAACCACTCATTCCTGGCAATGCAAGAGAAGCCATCGAGAAGCTACTGAACATGGTAAATGTTTTTGGCATTGGGATAGATATCCCTCCCATTTCTTCGAGATAAACAAGACGTGTTCTATCACAACTCGTTCCCGCCAAGAAAAAAAGTGCAGCACCAATAAATCCATGAGAGAGCATTTGTAAAATAGCTCCATTGAGTCCCATGTCGGTTATAGAACCAATTCCTATAATTGTGAAACCCATGTGAGATACAGAGGAATAGGCTATTCTCTTTTTTAAATTACGTTGACCAAGAGAAGTTGAAGCTGCATAGATTATTTGCATTGTTCCTATTATCACCAACCAAGGAGAAAATATAGAATGAGCGTGGGGTAGTAATTCCATATTGATCCGAATCAATCCATATGCGCCCATTTTTAATAGGATTCCAGCTAAAAGCATACATGTACTGTAATGTGCTTCTCCATGGGTATCAGGTAACCATGTATGTAGGGGTATAATCGGCAATTTGACAGCATAAGCAATAAGGAAGCCAAAATAGAATATTATTTCCAATGCCACAGGATATGATTGATTAATTAATCTTTCAAAATCTAATGTTGGTTCATTGGAACCATATAAACCCATACCTAGAACTCCTATTAAGAAAAAAATGGAACCCCCTGCAGTGTACAAAATAAACTTTGTAGCCGAGTAGAGACGTTTCTTTCCCCCCCACATGGATAAAAGTAAGTAAACAGGAATTAATTCTAACTCCCACATGATGAAAAAAAGTAAAAAGTCTCGGGAGGAAAATAATCCTATTTGACCGCTGTACATTGCTAGCATCAGGAAATAGAACAACCGCGAATTTCGAGTAATTGGCCAAGCTGCTAAAGTTGCTAAAGTAGTGATAAATCCTGTCAGTAAAATGGGTCCTATGGAAAGCCCATCGATTCCTAGTCTCCAGTGGAAATCAAAAACATCTATCCATTTAGAATCTTCCTTCAATTGCATTAATGGATCATCCAATTGGAAATGATAACAGAATGCATAAGTCGTTAGAAGGAGTTCTAATAAGCATATACATATAGTATACCACCTAAACATCTTATTCCCTCTATGAGGGAATAAGAAAATTGAGGAACCCGCGAATATCGGTAAAACAACAAGTATTGTTAACCAAGGAAAATAACTCGTGATAAAGACAAGATACATTTTGACCAGAGAAGCCCGTCCTCAAAATAATATATTTTGTCGAGCACGGGCTTTTCTCGGTAAAGAGGAATCACAAATGATTCAAGTGGAGTTTTTTGTAATGTATCAATAAGATAGAGCCATGCTGCGAGTTGTTTCAGGCCCTAAATAAACACGGACACTCAAAAAATCTGTTGGGCAGGCAGATTCACATCTCTTACAACCTACACAGTCCTCGGTTCTTGGCGCGGAAGCTATTTGCTTGGCTTTACATCCGTCCCAAGGTATCATTTCCAATACATCTGTGGGGCAAGCTCGTACACATTGAGTACACCCTATACATGTATCATAAATTTTTACTGAATGTGACATTGGATCTATAAATTACAGTTTTGAACATAAAAGATTTTCGATCTGGTCAAATCAAATTAGTAGTAAATGAATCATATATTATATATTGTAATATTGTAGACACCAGACGAAACAGTGGTTTATTAAAAACAATCAATATATTTCTTAAATCAATCTGTTTATGAGAAAAGGTCAAGACACTTTGATTTTCGTTTCAACAATTATGATGATACGAGTTACACATGCGAATTAAAATTAATTGGCCAACAAATTGGTCATCATTATTTCAATATAAATATAAAAATACTATTTTTTATTGAATTGCATTCAAATTCAATAAAAAATAGTATTTCAATTCTATTAAATATTTTTATGTGTCTTTATTTAAATTATCTATGATGATTATCACTAATTATTCAACAAATTCGATTGATTAATACGAGTTGATTTTCTGTTACGATGTATCGACGAAACAATAGCAAGTCCAATAGCTGCTTCAGCAGCTGCAATGGCTATAACAAAGATTGAGAAAATGTCTCCTTTTAATTGGCGACTATCAAATATATCAGAAAATGTTACAAGATTGATATTAACCGAATTTAGTATAAGCTCAAGACACATAAGCGCTCTAACCATGTTTCGACTTGTGATCAATCCATAGATACCGATAGAAAATAAATAAACACTCAAGAAAAGGACATGCTCAAACATCATTGACTAACTCCTTATCAATCTCGATTCGTTTCAATATGAATAACAATTCAACCGATTCAATTGATTAGAATAGAACAATTACACAACAAAAGAAGATATTGACGGTAGATAGATTTAACTAAAAATTTCTATTTATTTATTTAGAATTTAGTTAGAATTCTAAGAATTGGGAATCATTTTAAGTTAAGTATTTTTATTGCTTATTGTCGAGCCATAGTAATTGCACCTATCAAGGAAACTAAAAGAATTATTGAAATGAGTTCAAACGGAAGATAAAAATCTGTTGATAAATGAATCCCAATTTGTTGAACGTTATTTATTAGGTCCTGTTCCATAATCTGGTTTGACCTTGTAGTCCAAATAATTCCGTACCATGACGTATCTGGGATAGTAGTAATTAGTGAAAAAAGAATAGTTGTACAAACCATCAAAGTGACCCCATCTCCAATGGTCCAAAAATAGGAATTATTGGAATATCCTGAACCATTCATGAACATTACAGCAAATATGATCAAGATATTTATGGCTCCCACATAAATAAGGAGCTGTGCGGCAGCTACAAAATAGGAGTTTGATGAAATATAGAATAAGGATATACAAACAAGAACCAATCCCAATGAAAAGGCAGAATAAATTGGATTGGTAAATAATACTACCCCCAGACCCCCTAATACAAGAATTGACCCCAGAAATACAACAAGAATATCATGTATTGGTCCAGGTAAACCCATTATGTATAAAATACAAAATAAATAACTTTAACTATTTCATGACCTTACTTTAACTTTACTAAATAAATGGTCCAGGAAAGGAAAAGGGGTTACCCTATTTTTGTTTTCTTGTATATAATAATGTATATGATACATTTATAATTGAATTGAATTTGAATATGGATTAATGTAGATATAGATAAAATTATTGGGCCAACCTTACTTTATTTATATTTATCCGAAAGAAAAAAAAGAAAAAAGTAGTTGAAATTTGCTATTTTGAAATCATCACTAAAAATATATTTTTAGTTTAAATCAAAGAGTGATTCTCAACAATCATTAGTTTTTATTTGTAGTTACTGACTACCCAAAATAAAAAGCTTGGATCCTTTATATCAAAACAAAATCTTAGTAATCGGTAATTGTTCTTGAATCAAAGGGTTTATCTTTGTCTATTTTTATTTGAGTCGAATTCATAACTGTTTGAATTGTGTAATCTCCAATTATTGAGATTGGTAATCGACCCAAAGCAATTTGATTATAATTCAATTCGTGACGATCATAAGTAGAAAGTTCATATTCTTCAGTCATTGATAAACAATTTGTTGGACAATACTCGACACAGTTACCACAAAATATACAAACCCCGAAATCTATACTATAATTAAGTAATTGTTTCTTTTTAATATCTCTTTCAAATCTCCAATCAACAACGGGTAGATCTATCGGGCATACACGAACACATACTTCACAAGCAATACATTTATCAAATTCAAAGTGGATTCGACCCCGGAAACGCTCTGATGTGATCGATTTTTCATAAGGATATTGAATAGTTACAGGTAAACGATTTGTGTGGGATAAGGTAATTATGAAACTTTGACCAATGTACCTTGCAGCTCGTATTGTTTGTTGACCATAATTCATGGACCCAATTACCATAGGGAACATATTGTAGATATACATGAAAAATTTGACGTTTCTTTCTCTTGTTTGATAGAGATTATGAATCTAAAATAGTGTTATCGTATTCTCTTATTTATAATGAAACAAGTTGGGAAGAAGTTGTTAATAACAGATTACCTAGAGAAATAGGTAAAAGAAATTTCCATCCAAGATTTAATAACTGGTCCATTCTCATTCTAGGTAAAGTCCATCTTGTTGTGATAGAAATGAAGAGAAACAAATAAGCTTTAGTTAATGTAATAAGGATACCCATTGTTATTCCAAAAATGCCGGCGATTTTTTTTATTCCGAAAAGCTCAGAAATGGATATATACGGAATAGGTAAATTCCACCCACCTAAGTAAAGAACTGTTACAAATAATGAAGAAACTAATAAATTTAGGTAAGAAGCAAGATAAAATAAACCATATTTGATACCCGAATACTCGGTTTGATAACCTGCTACTAATTCCTCCTCCGCTTCTGGTAAATCAAAGGGCAATCTCTCACATTCAGCTAGAGAAGAAATTAGAAAAACAATAAATCCTATAGGCTGACGCCACAGATTCCACCCCCAAAAACCATATTTTGACTGTGCTTCAACTATATCAACTGTACTTGAACTGTTAGATAATCATAGTCGATAATAACATCACTGTTCCCATCGCTATTTCAAAACCGTACGTGAGACCTCAGCTTCATACGGCTCCTCGATGGCCACAAAAAAAATGTAAGGACGGGTTCGGTATTATCACCATCTTTGGATGGATAGAATAAAGATACATCGGAAAGTCCCAAATTAGACCAATGGAATTCTGTCTGCTAGAATAATAAAAAAAGTGCTTCCGAATTGATCTCATCCTTTACAATAAAAATTTCTCTTTGTTCGGTAATAACTTAATATTTCAATAAAATACTCCTTATATCAATCAATATAAAATAAAAAGAATTAGTCATTAGTTCATGAATCGTGATAAGAATTCGATATGTATGAATATGGATAGAGAAAAGAATAAATAGGGATCCCCTTTTTTTATTATTCATTCAATTACTGCATTCCATTTCTTTTTTCCTGTTCTTCTGTCTCAGAGGAGGATACTCAAAAATAAAATAAAGAATTAATTCGTTCTTGATAGTCATTTCTTTAACCAGTGAATAGGAGCATACTCTAGATCGGAATCGTAGGGAAGTACTACTTGATCATTTCTACCAATTTCAAGTCCTTATTATGATTCGTTTTATGAAGAAATACCTCTTTTTTGATACCTTACATTATCTCCATTACTAATCCTTTGTGTACCTTGGTGTTCCTAACCGTCCACTGACTTTTGATTGATCCCCGGTATAGTAATACATATGAGACAGTAGTAGAAACTCCATACAGTTGATCTTTTGTTTGCGCCCGCTTCAAGATATGATGACTAATCAAAAAATCTTAATCTTGGGGTAAGCAGTTTACACTGCTTATTTTTACTTCAACTTTATTCTTGTACATAGGGAATGAGATTGTTTCTTCTTACTACAAATTTGGAAGCTGTTTAGTTTCACTCATATAACTATCTGGTTTAACTCATCAACCCGAATGCTGAATAAAAAAAAAAAAAATGAAAACATCTATTCAATACATTGAACCTCTTTCTTTTTTCTTTTATTTCTAGAAGAGAGGTTCAAAGTTCATATTCCAACGAATCACACGTAGAGATATTGATAACACACATAGAGTTAATGGTATTTCATAACTAATAGATTGAGCAGCAGCTCGTAGACCACCTAAAAAGGAATATTTATTATTCGATCCATATCCTGACATAAGAAGCCCAATAGGAGCAATACTAGAAATGGCGATCCATAAAAAAACACCTATACTGAGATCGGCTAAAACAAGACGATACCCAAAAGGAATTACTAAATAACTTAGTAGAATTGATATAACCGCTATAGACGGTCCCACACTAAACAAACGAATATCTCCTCGAGATGGGAGGAGGTCCTCTTTAAAAAGTAGTTTAGTCCCATCCGCTATAGCTTGAAGAATTCCCAACGGGCCAGCATATTCAGGCCCAATACGTTGTTGTATCGCTGCAGATATTTCTCTTTCTAACCACACAATTACTAGTACCCCCATTGTTATTCCCAATATAAGGGTCAAAATGGGTACAATCCATATTAGTCCATACACTTCTTTTAAAAATTCCGATGTAGAAAAAGAATTGATAGTTTGTACTTCTGTCGTATCAATTATCATTTCAACGATCAACTTCTCCCATAATGATATCTATACTACCCAATATCGTCATGATATCAGCCAATTTCATTCTTTTAACTAGCTGAGGAAGAATTTGCAAATTGATAAAACCGGGTGGACGAATTTTCCATCTCCAGGGGAAAACACTATTATCTCCTATCAAATAAATTCCCAATTCTCCTTTTGGGGCTTCCACTCTCACATAAAGTTCTTGTTTCGACAATTCTAAATTGGGTGAAGGTTTTTTACTAATAAATCTATATTCAAAATCATTCCATTCGGAATTCTTTGCTCTATCAAAGCGTCGTACTTCTAAATTTTCATAAGGTCCTCCAGGAATTCCTTCTAGAGCCTGTTGAATAATTTTTATGGATTCCTTCATTTCACCGATTCGTACTAAATAACGAGCTAATGAATCTCCTTCTTTTTGCCATTGGACTTCCCAATCGAATTCATTGTAACACTCATAATGATCAACTTTACGAAGATCCCATTGGATTCCAGAAGCTCGTAACATCGGTCCTGATAAACCCCAATTTACAGCTTCTTCTCCACCAATAATGCCCACTCCTTCAACTCGTTCCAAAAAAATGGGATTCCACGTAATAAGTTTTTGATATTCAACAACTCCTGTTAAAGAATAATCGCAGAAATCCAAACATTTATCTATCCATCCATAAGGTAGATCAGCAGCTACTCCTCCAATACGGAAATAATTATGCATCATTCGCATACCTGTGGCGGCTTCGAATAGATCATATATCAATTCCCTTTCTCTGAAAATATAGAAAAAGGGAGTCTGTGCACCGATATCCGCCATAAAAGGTCCAAGCCATAACAAATGAGAAGCTATACGGCTCAATTCCAGCATAATTACTCTGATATAGCTAGCTCTTTGAGGTACTTGAACATTTTCCAATTGTTCTGGCGCATTTACGGTTATTGCCTCTGTGAACATAGTAGCTAAATAATCCCATCGTGTTACATAAGGTAGATATTGTATAATTGTTCGATTTTCCGCTATCTTTTCCATTCCTCTGTGTAAATAGCCCAATATGGGCTCACAGTCAATAACATCTTCACCATCGAGAGTAACGATTAGTCGGAGAACACCATGCATTGATGGGTGGTGAGGCCCCATATTGACTATCATGAGATCTTTTCTTGTAACCGGTACTGTCATATCTTTTCTTCCTTAATTCATTATTCCATGAATTCCTCAAAACGAGACTCATCAAAACAAAAAATGGAATACTACTAAAAAATTCAAACGATTAAATTAACGAGTTTTTGGCTCTCGAATATCCAACTGACCAATTAATTTCTTATAACGTACTCTATTTTTCTTTGACAAATAAGCCAGCAACCGTTGACGTTTTCCTAGAATTTTTCGTAGACCCCTTTGTGATAAAAAATCTTTTTTGTGCAATTCCAAATGTGAAGTAAGTCTCCGTATCTTATTGGTGAAACTGAATACTTGAAATTCAACAGAACCTTTGTTTTCTTCTTTTTCTTCTTGTGGAATAATGGAAATGAATGAATTTTTGACCATAAAAAATTTTTCTATCCTTTTTCTTTCTTTTTCATGGATTTTTCCGATCAGGAAAAATAATAATAAAAAAAAAAAAAAGAATTATGCCGGTTATTTTAATCTAGTACACACATCTAGTACACACAAAAATTTGGATTTATTCATATACTACTTCTTTATTTTATCCAAATCAAATTTTCAATTTGATTTGGATAGAAAGGGATAATATGTTTCCCCATTAACGAAAGAAAAGAATTTATTTCTATCTAAAAGGATTCCCCTAATTTATTTATTCCTATATCCAATTGAATGGATACACCATTAAATCTGTATCATTTACCAAAATATAACATAGCATATGCATACATCTTTCGGCTTTCATATACCGAAAATGTCACGGAATATAGATATATATATATATGATATAGGAAATATACTATTAAATTAAATAATTCTAAATCGTGGATACATATGTATCCTTGACATACTGAAACGACTGCCATTATTGGTATCAAACCAATAGCGATTCATACAAGCTAAATCTTCTAATCGGTAATTGGGCCAAAGAACAAATTTGCATTTAATGAATTTATTTGTATCCGTATTAAGATGCTTGTCCTCATCCAAAAATTTTCCAGAGTTTCTTATGTTGTTTTCATTGCAAAATAATGGATTTCTATTTCTATCCGTAACATTCCAATTATGGGAATTGAAACAAATTAAAATTCTCAATTCTCTGCGACGTCTAGGAGATAGAATATTTTCGGGAACAAGGAAATCATAATAATTTGTGTCCCCATTCACAAGCATATTCCCATATCGTACAATGGGTTTATCCAAATTCCTCTTATCAATATAACTTTTTTTTATGCATTTTCTATTAGTTTGGTGTTTATTGTTCTCGACCAATGAAATACTTATAGTTTGATATATAATCAATTTTCCATCCCTTTTTATAGATAGACGAATTGGTTCGATAATTAATATTCCTTTTTTTATCAATTCTGTAAGAGCTAGATCTTTCTGAATTAGCATTACATCCAGATGCATCTCTCCTCTTTGAATCGAGGATATAGCAATTTCTTTTGGATTTATCAGTCTAAGTAAGAGACAATATACCTTGATATTATTGATCATTCTTTGGTTCAAGGAGTCATCCCATTTTAATTGAAAAAGGAAATATTTTTTCAGGAAGAAATCTAGTTCTGCTTTCTTGTTTTTCTTGGATTGTTTTTTCTTCTTACCTTTTTTAATGGTAATGTCTGATCTCGCATAATTCTCTTCAATATCTTTTTTTTTGTTTTCTTTTCGTAGATCTGATACAAGATTTACTTGGTCCTGTTGCTCATTTTTTTGTTGGTTGGAATTTTCTAATTTAAGATATTTTTTTTGATTTATATTGATGTTTTTATTTTGACTTTTATTTTTATAAAAATAAAAGTCAAAAAGAAGTAATTTGATTGGTATAATCCATGGTTTAATCTTATATGCATCAAAAAGTAAGACAAATTCTGGGAAGAACCAAGATTCTAGATTTGATATGGTATGATAAACTCTTTCTTGATTCATTCCCATCCAATTAAAAAAAATACTTTTTTGATTGGATGGGTTGATTTCTTGATGAATCATAAGAGAAAAAATATCTTTTTTTTTCAATTTGTTGTTGATTTTTTTTTCAGTCTTAGTATTTTTATCAATTTTGGTACCGATATGTGTATTGGTCCAGGTCTCAATATTGATATTTTTTCTAAGACAAAAGTGGAGAATTCGACAATCAAAATATTTTCTATCTAGATTTTTATGCGTATCAATAATATATCCTTCTTCTAGATAATCACTAATAGCTGTACTTACCAATACATAAAATGATTCGGATTTTGGTTTATTGAAATTATATGGAATTTTTTGAACCCCGTTTACTTGTAATCTTGACCCATAAATATCAAAATCCTCCTTATCCCCATAGTTCATATATTTATGTGATAAAAGATCATATCTGTAGTGTTTTTTCCATTTTTCTTTTTGATTTGTCAATGAATCCGCTGCATAGTAATTTTGTTTCACGTAATGAATTAATTGGTCTTTTTCTTTTTTATATGAATCCACTTTAATTGAGTCCTTATTTTGAATCCTATAACGTTGATTGATTCTATTTCGCCATTTTTGCGGTACTAACCGCGACCATTTGGTTTGAGATAAATTGTATTGATAATGCCCCTTTAACCAGTTTTTCCATTCAATCATTCCAGACTTATGAATTTTCTTATGTCTTGAATTGTAATCAAATATTCCTCGTGTCATACAATAATCCTTGATTTTATCCTTAATAAAAGGATAAGTCCCCTGATATTGAAGTAGAGATTTCAATTGATACTTGTTAAGTAATTGGGTTTGTGATAATTTGTAAAATACATATGCTTGGGACAAGGAGGATAAGTCATAATACATTTTTGTACTATTACTAATATTAGTATTCGAAAAGGACTTTTTTATAGTGGAAAAAAAGTTCATTGTATTTTGATCTCTTTCATCAATTCCTTCCTGATTTGTTTGATCGTTGTAAACGGATTTATTGATTATTCTTTTTGTTGATTCAAAGAAAGGTTGGAAATAGATCCTGTGAATGGTAATCATACATAGCAAGATATCTATATATATATTTTCAATCAGAGATTTCATAAAATAATGTGATTTACGTATTAATCGTATATTTATTCTTTGGAATATCTGCCAAATATGTTTCTGTGATTTTGATCTTTTATCAGCACAAGTTAGAATTATTTTTTTCTTGTCTTTTGTGATTCGTTCTATTTGATTCCTGATTGTGATTGTTTTATCAGAAAGATCTTTCATCTTTTTTTCTATGAGTGAATAATTTGTCCAATTCATGGATTGGATTTGAATGGTTGATTTGTGAATAATCTTATTATTTATTTCGGAATCTTTTCCATTTTCAGCCGTTTCATATACTTTCACCTTGCTCAATTCAAATAAGAATATTGGGTTTACTTTTTGAATTTCCTTCATTATTCGTTTTAGAACTAGAAGTATTTTAATGATCCATCTTGTTTTTTCTTTTGAAACTTTTAGAAGTATAAAGAAATCCTTTTTAACTTTTCTAACTTTTTTTTGGAGTTCTTTATAAATGGGTTCAAAAAAGGAAGGTCGTTTTCGGGGATTCCCAAAAGGGAATTCCGCTTCCATTCCCCAAACCGTTAAAAAACAAAAATTGTCTTTTTTTCCTTTTTTTTTTATTTGATCCCTAGGATGAGATCGTATTTTAGATCTTCGCCAAGGTTTCAAACAGAAAGGAAATAGAATCTTTATCTGAATACCGTCTGTTAACCAATCTTTGGGAAATTCTGTTTCTGATAATTGAACACCATTATAAGTGCATTTAACATGCATTTCTCTATTCCACTCCTTCAAATCCTCATACCATTCGGGGAATTGGAATAATAACATACGGCCAATATTTTTAGCAATTATCAATGAAGGCAATACAATGTATTTTCTAAGAAAAGATTGGGTTACTAACATCAAACCTCTTATTGCTTGAGCAAATATAATGCTATCCCAAGTTTCTGATATTACTATACGTTCATTTTCCTCTTTTTTTTCTTCGTTTTTTTTCTCTTTTTCCCTTGTCTCTTCCTCCTCAAAATATAAATGTGAAATTTTCAATTCTGGTTCTCTCCCCACCAAATTCCTAAAAATGAGATTCATCATTTCAGAGATATAAAAAGAAGAAAAAAAAGATGTTTTGTCTATTCGATCCAAAAAAAGCGGAGAATGCACATTTGCTTGAAACATTTCCCAAATAACCGTTTTACGTCTTTGAGCACGCATGGATCCTTTGATTATATCCCGACGAAAATCCGATTGTTGCGAGTAACGTATCAAAGCCACCTCTTCTGCTTGATCACTATTATTAGTATTATTTGTAGTTGTAATAGGGTTGGTATTCTGATTGTTATCAGTATAAATTACTACGCGTTTGGCTTTTCTTGAACGAATTTCATGATCTTCCTTGGATTCTTCCTCATTTTCTGCCTCCTGTTCTTTCAAATCATCAGTTAATTTGTATGACCACCGAGGAACCCTTTTATGGATTTCTTCTATTCCAATAGATTTATTTCTAATTATTGTTTGATCATTTGGATCAGTTGTAATTACATCGAATACCCATTTTAAAGCTTTTGTTTGATTTTCAAAATCAATTCTTGTTTGCTCTCTCAATAAAGAATATTTTTTAAAATGCAAAATGGGTGCAGGCTCAAAAGGAAATTCTTTGATTGAGGTTAAGGAATTACCAATATAATTCAGTAATGATTCCCTATCAGGCGGATTCTTTTGATGTTCAAATTTTCTGGAATAATTAGAATTATTAGGAAGTAGCCCATAAATCTTATTTATCCAATTGATTTCTATGGAATCCTCCGTATCTGTAGAAGTGATTAAATCATTCATGATCATATGTGAATAGAATTTTTTTATTGTTCCACGATATGGTCCCCTCAAAAAGGGGTCATACGTTTTGGGCAAGTATTTTTGTTCGTTTTCATCATTGCATAATCTGGTCCTTTTTTCGAGCATATCCAGAGCAAGAAATCCCTTTTCTTTTTCTAGAGCTTTTGTTCGACTTATTAATTCATTGTTCAAGTTGTACTTTTTTTGCTCATTGGTATAAACCC